TGGTGCAGAGTCAAAATGGGATTTTGACCTAACGTTTTTGATGAACCAATCCAATGAATACACCCGTAACAAGTCCCTATATGATTTCTGGTGGAATCGGAAAGCACTAAGTACAAGCAAGATACACAGTTGCCCCTTGGAAGTCTCAAGGGAATGTGACTAATGGAATATGTAGGAATAGTAAGACCTATTGTTGCCTTTCATAAACAAAAAGCAGAAAAAAAAATATACCATCAAGATATATAACTATCTATCACATACCCCTAATTTCCCATCTAAGCCTTACTGTCTCTACTTCTGTGAAATGTGAAATAATTGGAAGACACCCTATTCCATTCTTGGCGGGGTTACCCCAACGAAAGCACCTTTTTCCACTTTTATTCTATAAAAGCCAATCACCCATACAATATTAATTGAAAACCTGAGCACTCAGAGACTCTCATGAGTTTGTATGGATACAAAGTATCTTCAGTTCTTTCCACAACTCCTAATTGGATTCCCCACCAGCCTACCCAATCTACTTCAAGACTCAGTCAGTAAACACTAGTAGGGTAAGGTAATTAGGAAGTATTTATAGTCCTTCCTATAACCCCTTCTTGGATCCTAGGAGCAAGGATTTACAGTCTCTTAGGAACCTTCCTTTGGATACACGGATTTACGGTCCCTGACTTTCGTAGTTCTGAATCTCACAATTGAATCTTACTATGGATTTGATTCGATTGATAAATCAAATCAATGGCCTGAACGCATCAGGAATCCGTAATTAAGTGAGTATTTCTTTATTTATATTGGTAATTCATATTGGTATGGTACAGGTTTGGGTCACACCCCGATTTTTGAAGAAATAATTGAAAGTCAACCCCCCGATTCTTAAAATTGGGTATCGACAGTCCCCGCCCCTTACCTCTGCTTCTGCCAGGCAAGAATTTTGTGAGTTCTATTAGTTTAGTAGGGTAAGAAATTCCGAGTCTTTTGTTAATCAGGCGACACCCGGATTTGAACTGGGGAGAAAGGATTTGCAGTCCCCCGCCTTACCACTCGGCCATGCCGCCAAAACGATACAAAATAGATATAGATGGAAATATTCTGGGGAATTGCTGAACCATTTCTTTTTTTTGATTGGATCCTGTTGTTCTCTTAGATTGATTGTATTTCAAAACACACAACACCTAAATAAAAGCTTTCCCCTTTTTTTCTATTGAAAGAGAAAAATGGATTTCCAGTCACAGAATCCAAAATTCAGAGCAAATTGGAAGCATTAATGACTGTGAATTCATGAATGGTTCTTGGATTTTGATCTCCAATTTGGTTTCCTTAATAACATAAGGAGATCAAATTGATATACGACTAATCAGTCTCAATTCTTTTCCATAATTAATCCTTTTCAATTTCAATTATAACAACAATTATGTGTATATGTAAACCCCAGAACAGAAATTCTTACACGGATACCTAGTCAGGTATCTTATCTACATATTCCTATTAGGAAATCGTCGTGCTTGCATTTTTCATTGAATATATTGAATATAAAATCGAAATTTGGATATAGCACGACCTATGTTGCCTCAAGGGAACTTCGATAAAAGATGGGATATACGGATAGCTAGATAGTTATATCTGCATGTACTTAATAAATATGACTTCTCTTACGCACTTCAATCGTATTCTACTAATTAACAAATGGGTAGAAATATCTTTTCTCTCTGCGAATCATTTTTTGAACAACGGAATCGATGAAATAAATTAAGTGCTAAAATCAAAGTCAACTCTAGACGGTTCCTGATTATTCTGTCTTTATCTCACTCATAGAGAACAGATTCAATTCCGAATCCATTTATGGTACCCAATCTGATCGTAATATCATAAGGTAGAAATTGGATCTATTTTGATATTCTATACAAGACTCCATAAGTCTAAGTGGCAGAATTTTGTTTCCAGGAATGTTTTATCAATTCATTTCCATTTGTATCTGTCGCAAATTCGAATTTGAGTCACATTTTTTTTGATTCCTCCGTTCATACGTATTTAGTACATATATATATGTATATGGGGTTGGATAAAATTTCATGTTGTTCAAATGAGCAAAATATACATTCCATCGTTGCTAGATCAATCTATATGGTTCAACGAAGAGTGAGCCAATAGTTGGATTTTTTCGATAAACGGAAAACTTAAGATGTTCCGGGATGGAAATGAGGGAATGTATACAATACCAGGGTTTAGTCAGATACAATTTGACGGATTTTGTAGGTTCATTGATCAAGGCTTGATGGAAGAACTTCATAAGTTTCCAAAAATTGAAGATACAGATCAAGAAATTGAATTTCAATTATTTGTGTCAACATATCAATTGGCAGAGCCCTTGATAAAAGAAAGAGATGCTGTGTATGAATCACTCACATACTCTTCTGAATTATATGTATCCGCGGGATTAATTTGGAAAACTGGTAGAGATATGCAAGAACAAACCATATTTATTGGAAATATTCCTCTAATGAAT